TACTAATTGGATGCCCTACTGCGTTACAAAATTTCGCTTTAGCCAATGATCCAATCAGAGGAATAATTGGAACTATTGTATCGAGTTTATTGGGAGCATTATTTAGTAGAAATGAACTTTCTAGCATTTGATTCCGCACCACTGCAGGATTTCGTCGAACACTTGAAAAGTAACTCAAAAAATCGAGGGAATGCTTGGATAATTGGTTTATACGGATACTTGCCGCGTGAGACCATACATCAAAATGACATTGCCATAAATTGACAAGGTAAGATTTCCATTTATTCATTAGAAGAGGTGTGTCTTTGGAAGCCAGAATTGATTTTCCTTGATATCTAACATAATGCATGAAAGGATCCTTGAGAAAGCATGGGATGACCGGAAAATCATTAGCAAAGACTTCGGCAAAATGTTCTATTTTTCTATATAAACAGAGTCGTTCAAAAAGGACTCCAGAAGATGTTAATCGTAAATGAGAAGATTGGTTACGGAGAAAAAGGAAGATGGATTCGTATTCACATATATAAGAATTATATAGGAATAAAAAGAATCTCGGATTACTTTTTGAAAAAATGGAAATAGATTTATTTGTAATAATAAGACTGTTACAATTAGAATACTCATGAAAAAAGAACCGCAATAAATGCAAATAAGAAGCATCTTTCACCCGGTAACGAAGGGTTTGAACCAATATTTCCAGATGGGCAGGGTAGGGTATTAGTATATCCGCCGAATAATTTAAATGTGGGAACTTTTCCTCTAAAAAGGGAAATATTGAATGAATGGATCGTAAATTGTAAAATCTTACAATTTCCGCCCCTTCTAAAGAAGATATTAATCGTAGATAAAATGGAATTTCCACAATGATTGCAAATCCTTCTGATAGAATTTTAGAATGCAAACTCTTGTTGTACCCAAAAAATGGATTTTGTTTAGAATCATTAGCAGAAATTATCAAATAATTCTGTTGATACATTGTAGTAATTAAGCGTTTTACAATCAGTAAACTAGATTTATTATCATAACCTATATTTTCCAACAACATGTATCTATTTAAACCATGACCATGAGCAAGTGCATAACTATATTCCCGAAAGATAAGTGGGTATAGGAAGTCATGTTTCCGAAATCTATCGAGTTCTAAATATCCTTGAAATTCCTCCATTTTAAATTAGATGGGGATAAGGGATTTCTTTTGGGTTATTAAATGACACATAGTACGATACGGTCAAAACAGGATATTATAGTAAGAAATAAATAGATATATACCCCGGAACCAGATAAGACTGATCGACGGACTCTTTAGCCTCTCCTTTTCCATCTAATTTAATTGGTTTATGTTCATTCGAGGATAACAAGATGGTTAGAAATCCTTTATTTGTTCAACCCAATCGCTCTTTTGATTTTGGAAAAAAAGGATTTTTATCTTTATCAATAGACTGCTTTTTCTACACATTTACCCCCACACTCTAATGGAGAATAGCTACTAATAATTAGGATTTAAAAATAAATCGATGATCCACTTATGGGAAAAGCATTTCCCGCACCAAGGACTAATCTATTTTTAACGTTTAATTAGATCGGGTAATCGTTCAAATTAAGAACAGAAGCTCGTTTCTTTTTTTTTGTTTACCTATAATTGGAGCAATAGGGCTCTATCCATTTATTCACTTAACCCAAAATTTTATTTTATTTTTTTTCGTCAAGAATTTAAACAAAGTTTTGAACTGATCCGCTAAGAATAAAATATTCTCAGAATTCCACATTGATACGACATGCTGCTTTTTCCATTCATTCCTTTGAGGATCAGTCGCGGTCTTACAAGCTCTAGAGATAGTATCGACGAAGACGTTGCTTCATACAAATGTGTAAAAATTGCCAGTCGCACTTAAAAGCCGAGTACTCTACCGTTGAGTTAGCAACCCCCCCCCCCCCCAAAAAAAAAAAAAATGTGTAGATCCAATCGGAATAAAAAATTAGATTTAATTGCACACCGAAATCCAAATAGTAAAATAGCAAAAATATTGCTAATCGATTCTGAACATAAAAAAAATAATGAACATATTAGATGCAAATACACTGACTTCTAAAATAAGAATCTAGATTAAGATAAGGATATAGATTAAGTCAAAATTGATGTACTACCACGGATTTAGTTCGTATCTTATCTTATCCATTATTATCTTATCCGTTTTTTTTTTTTCAATAAAATAAATAAATAATAAATAAATAAAGGCTTCTCGTATCCCAGCAAATCCGACGAATCCATCGTTTAAATAAAGTAAAATAAAAAAACCAAGTCCATAGATGGAACAGAGGGAAATAGATACATTTATTCATGATCGGATTATATTTGTTTGATACACTGTTGTCAATATGAATGTAAATCTTAAGAAAAGAACACAATGTGGAGAACCATAAATTAAAATAAAAAAAAATTTAATATTGAATTAATATAATAAAATATAAATTATACAAATAAAGAAAAAACTAATGACTTGTATTGAATTGGCACTAACTATATATGGATAATAAACATGGATACAAAAGGATGTAAGCGTAAGAATCAATATTCGTAGCAAAGTATCGCAATGCTTGGGTTTACTTAATCCATATAAGTAAAAAAAAAAAAAAGAAATCTTAAATCCCATTTGTTTTTTTTTTATTTATTTGTTCATAACATAAAAAAAGTGAAAGTTTCAACTAAAAACCAACTAGTATTGAATTAGCAATAATGTAAATATTTTGGATTTAGAAATCCAACTACTTCGGTTATTCATTTGATCTTTTTTCATCTGTCTTAAATTAAATGAATTTCTATCACTAAAATAAAAATAAATTTTTATTTTAGTGATAGAAGACGACATTTTTTGGTAGTAATAATAAATAGGTATGAATAGAACAAAAGAGGGGGGGCGGTAGTATATAAAAGGTTATACAAAGTTATATAAGCCCCCTCTTTTGTTCTATTCATTAATTGAATTTAATCTGTTGATTAAGGCAAAGTTCCATAAAAACTCCCGCCTTCTTCGAAATATCATGAACAGTTCCCGTAGGTTGAGCGCCCCTTTCAAGGAAATATAGAATAGCAGGAACATTTAAATAGGTTTGATTCTTTAGCGGATCATAAAAGCCCACTTTCCGAAGAGCTCTTCCTTCTCTTCGGCATCGAGCATCAATTGCAACGATTCGATAAACCACCCATTGGGATAGATGTAGATGAATAATACCCCCCCTAGAAACGTATAAGAGGTTTTCTCCTCATACGGCTCAAGAAAATTCGAAATTATGTCTATGGATCGAATTTGAAATTTTTAATTAGTAATGTCAAATGGATCCATAAAATAATCAAATCAATTAAATATGAGTTAAGTACTTTTTATTATTCCTTATTCTTATCCGAAAAAGAAAATAAAATCATTTGTATTCGCATCCTCATAACTCAAGTTGGATAACTCGCTAATAACCCAAGGAAACCCTTTCCTTTAGGTATTTCGTTTATTGAGCGATCTCTAACCACGCACCTTTTTTTGTCTTTAGAATCTATTTTGATTCTTAATTAGAATCTATTTATTGAGACAACTGAAAGTGGTATTTCCTTGTTCCAGGATTCTTTATCGTTTCTTTGAATCATTGGGTTTAGACATTACTTCGGTGATTTTTAATCGTTTCAAAAAACGTCAGCAACATACCCTTTTTGTGATTTCTTTTTATCAAAAAATCATACAAATGGTCGATTTGATTCCTGCGCGATACACTTTTAATCGAAAGAGTTTTACCAATTCCAAGAGGTTTTACTTATAAATTTGAAAATTGGATCCTTTCGATTTTTATATGGAAAATATACTTACGAAGCTGTTTCAACTTATTAATTAACACTAACCCTAGATCCGTTCCCTTAAAAAATGAATCAATACTTTTTTTTACTCGAGCTCCATTAAGATCATGTACTATTTACATCCCAACCCCCGACCTCAAAAAGGAGGGTTCTAGTGAAACAGAACAAACGATGTCGAGCCAAGAGCACCCTCATTCCTATCTAATTAATATAAAAAGAAAATGATGGATGTAAGAATCCACAGACGACCATATCCCTCAAGTCGCACGTTGCTTTTTACCACATCGTTTTAAACGAAGTTTTACCATAACATTTCCTAGTAGGTTGCTGTAAACAGTATGTAATTGATTCCATTATGGACTCATGAATAATCATTGGTTCGTTCGGTACATAATAATCCATACTTTTATCAATGGGTAATTTCTCAAGAAGTATCAGCACGAATTAAATTTAACCCCATATAATATATATAATAAATAATATATAGAAATATAATAAATATTTTTTTAATATATTATTTTATTTTTTCTTTAGAATTATAATCTAAATATAAATATTAGAATATAAAAAGATTGAACTAATAAATAACACAAATAAGTTTTTTTTTTTAATCTGCATCTTGAGGTGACTTGCTAAAATAGATTCACCAATTTCACACTTCTTCGAGTACCAAGGACTCATAAGACATTATTAAAAATATTTAATTGATTGAAAAATTTCCTATTTCACTATCATTACATTATTTGAATAAGGCTTTACAGTAAAAATCGCATTTTGATAATAATAGAGAAAAATTCATATTCGGATTAAACCATAAAAAAAAATGTAAATTCTTTTTGTTTTTCACGAGGTGGTGGATAAAGACTGATAGAATAGAGGCTTTGTGTTGTTATTCTTTTTGATAAATCATAATTAAAAGAGGATCCCCATACCTATCAGGTAGACTAAACAAATATCTTTGAAAGTAATTAGAAACATTCTATGTTAAAGGGTAAAGTTAAATATTTAAAATTTAGGGATAACAAATCTATTGTCACAAAACTCAATTGAAATAAAATAAAATTTTCAATGAATCAATGAAATAGAAGAAATAGAACGATAACAATACATATATATATAAGCCTTCGCTCCCTTTCTGCGTAGTTTATTTGACTTGGAGTCAATAATCCAGCTGCAATTATTTCCTAAGGAAAAGCGACTAAGATGTATGAATACACTTTGTCTCAATTGGTACATATCATATATTTACAATTTTTCATAAAAGAAAACACAAAATACTTAAAAACGGGGTTCAAAGAAAAGACATATGTTACGTATGTAACTTGATTTTTTTTAATGAAATTCAGACAGCCGCGTATATTGAAATTGGTATTTTACATTGACGTTTAACTCCTATCTACTGCGTCAATTCTATGAAGATGATGAATCCTAAATAAAAAAAGAATCCTATTAGAGTGTTCCAGACTATTACTATTTTATATAAATGTAAATTAAAACAAGTACAGATTAAATCATGGTTCGTATTTTTATTTTATGAAGAACTAACTTATTAAATAGAAATATGATTTAATCTATGCTCCCATCTTACCTCTTACCTGTATACAAATAGATTCAATTACATCTGTGTGTTATTTGAACACGATTCGATTTTTTATTTTTGAAAAAGATATAATTCATATAAGAATCAATCATTATAGGAAAGCAAAATCAGATTATAACCAATCTTATTCTACTTCTACTCTTAAAAAAAAAATAAGGTTGTTTAAAAAAGGGCAATCTTTCTTTTATTCTGATATAAAATAGAAAATCTATATTCTGATATGATATATATAATATAATAGGTATGCTCTGGGACGGAAGGATTCGAACCTCCGAATACCGGGACCAAAACCCGTTGCCTTACCACTTGGCCACGCCCCATTTTTAATTTCTATTCGACATTAATAAAGACTAATATTGATAGTAGTTCTTCGTCAATTCTAGTCCAAATCTATATAGAATAGATTAGAGTGTTGCTAGGATTTTGAGACATTTAGATAGAGAATTAAACGACATTTATTGATCATTACATACAATTCAATTAAGATATTGTATGAAAGTATGGTTTTGTCTATTCTCTTTTGATTTGAGAATTGAAGGATTTTTGATTGGGTTAATTCAAAAAAAAAAAATAAGATTATAATAACTCATATTAAGAACTCATCATATTAATAACTCAATCAAAATAAATACAATTATCTTCAAGAACAAAGAAAAAAATGTTTGTTATGCTTAATATCTTTAGTTTGATCTGTATTTGTCTTAATTCTGCTCTTTCTTCAAGTAGTTTTTTCTTCTCAAAATTGCCCGAGGCTTATGCTTTTTTGAATCCAATCGTAGATTTTATGCCAGTAATACCTTTGCTCTTTTTTCTCTTAGCTTTTGTTTGGCAAGCTGCTGTAAGTTTTCGATGAGATCTTTAATACGGTCCTAGAAAAATTCATGATTTATTCTTAAAAAAAAATTCTAACAATTCATAAGATCAGATAAGTCTTATAGTATAACCCTTCGATTCAAATAATGAAATTCTTGGATCGCCACAATAAGTCTGGGCTCCCCCCAGTTCCTCATTCGTACCCTTTTTTACAGTGAAAGAACCTAGTAGATTCCTCCGCAATATCTAATTGCGGGTATGAAAAAGCTTTTGGTAATGAAAGACTTGACTCTTATTACAAATGAATTTCTGAAAATTTTTTTTTTATTTCTATAGATTTATAAAAATAATTTCGTGGTATAAAAATGGAGAATCTATTATCTTTTTTTCCAAAAAAAATGATCTTGGAGATTGTGTAATGCTTACTCTTAAACTATTTGTTTACACAGTAGTGGTATTCTTTGTTTCTCTCTTTATCTTCGGATTCCTATCTAATGATCCAGGACGGAATCCTGGACGTGAAGAGTGAAGAATAAAAAATAACAATAAAGTTTCTGTTTTCCTTGCTTGATTTTAAAATGTTCTTAGGATTTTATTTATTCCACATTTTTAACTATTAATTAATAATTAAAATGAAATAAAAAAAAAAGACTCGTTGAAAGAGAAATTGAAAGATAAAGAAAAAATACCAAGTTATTGACTAAAGCGGAAAGAGAGGGATTCGAACCCTCGGTACGAAAAACCCGTACAACGGATTAGCAATCCGACGCTTTAGTCCACTCAGCCATCTCCCCAAATTGAAAGAAAAAGGATAATTACTAGATTATATTACACAAAAACAGTAAGGCTTGAAAAAGGGCCCTCTCTTTATACCTCTTTATTATTCAGTATATAATTATTATATAGATATCTAATTATAGAGACATAGAAAAATAGAAAAAAAAAATATAGAAAATAAAAATCAGTGATTTCATTTAGGTAAAGTAAGGGCTCGAAATCGATATCTCAACTCCACTATTCCAATGAATATAAATTTAGATATATAACCACCTAATGCCCCAAGAATATTATATATTATATAAACTATAAATTATATAGAAATTATATAGCAATGAATTTCTTATATAAAAAAATTATAGAATTAATAAATAATAAATAGTAAATAGAAAGTAATAATAAATATATAAATTAAAATTAAATAAATAATAAAAAAAGAGTACCTCTTTGCTTTCGTCTGCAAGATCCTTTT